TATTTCTTGTTCGGAAAAATAGTTGAACCAATTCCGGGAATTCCGTATTCAAGTCAATGATGCATTACATTAATTATATTCATAAAAATTTTTATAAAATAATAAAAATCTCAAAATATTGAATTCTATTTTTTTCTTATTTCTTATTAATTTAATWAAWATCTMAATATTGAATWYTATTTTTTCTTATTTCTTATTAATTTAATAAAAAAATAAAGTAAAAGCGGGTAGCGGGAATCGAACCCGCATCGTTAGCTTGGAAGGCTAGGGGTTATAGTCGACGTTGATTCATCATTTTTAACGTCTCTAATTCAAAACTGAACGTGAAACTTTGGTTTCATTCGGCTCCTTTATGGAAGATGTATAAATTCCTATATTAAGACATGAACGAAAAAAAAAATTCCACCCATAACATCTATGTCAGCTTTTCTGTCTGAATGTATTCAGAACAACCCGCTTTCTAGACGATCCCTATAGAAAAGAGGGGGATTATATTATAACAACCTTTCTAGTTACTTCGTTCTCTATTTCTATGTGAGAGAATCCTTAGGAAAAGCATTTTGTTTCTACCGAGCTAAAACAATTTGTCGATGTCTCTAGTAAACCAAAGTCATTGTTTAATAGCCATTTTGCTTCAATTTCCGTAATACAAATTCCAAATTAAAGATTTAGTTACGATTAGAAAGCCACTTTCTATCTTTATCCATGGATCCTTTACTTATACTTATTCAATTAGAAGTATTGATCTAATTAAAAAAAAAAATTATGTTTCGTAATCTCATAATCCAATTTTTCAATTTTGAATTGATTCTTGGATACAAATCACGAGAATGTATATTCTTCCTCGAATTTTTCATTGAGAGGTAAAGGATTAAATCCTTTTAAGAAATAAAGTTTTTGGTCGGAATGAAATATTAATCAAACCGAAAGACCCCTTAACTATATAAAGGATTATAGAACGAATCACACTTTTACCACTAAACTATACCCGCTACAATCCGATTATTGTATATAAATGAACCTTTTGTCGAACAAGAAAATGGGTCGTAATAAAAAGTTAAAAGAGTAAAAAGAAAGGATAGGATCATAAAATAATCATGAAAATTAGAGCGTTTACGTGTTGTATCAGAGAACCCAATGAGATTCGGAAAAGAGAATTCATTAAATTTCAATAACTAAAACTAAATAACAAGTGTTTTTTTGCCGGAGGTTTTTGACCTAGACGTCTCGACAAAACTACTTAAGCCATAACATACATGAAAATGTATTGTGCAAGAATCCACAGCTCCCTTTTTGTTATTTATTTACTTTACTAAAATAAAAGGAATAAAGAAAATAAAGAATAAATATAAAAAATTAAGATAAGAAACGACACTTTGATTCGATATCATTTGATTCTATATCATAGAAATCAAAAGAGTTTTTTTTTTTCCAATCGTAATAACAAGCAAGTATTTTAGTTTTCAAATAAAAAAAAAATGATTTATGATTCGTTGGAACAATAAATGGCGGGCCCGGCCTGGTCAGTACTTAGCCGGGCCGTGGAACTAAAAAGCACTCTCGGATGAAAAAAAAATATTATGAAGGGCTCTTTCAATCCTTATTTTTTATAATGTAACATAGTATTATCCTTTTTCAATTGGGAGGAGAGATGGCTGAGTGGACTAAAGCGTCGGATTGCTAATCCGTTGTACGAGTTTTTCGTACCGAGGGTTCGAATCCCTCTCTTTCCGTTTTTGTTGATGACTTGGTATTTTCTTTCGAATTTTTCGCGAGCTCTTTTTATTTTTAATAGTTAAAAATGTGTAATAGATAAAATCCTACTAAGAACATTTAAAAATCAAGCAAGGAAAACAAAAACCTTATCTTTTATTCTTCACGTCCAGGATTACGTCCTGGATCATTAGACAGGAATCCGAAAATAAAGAGAGAAACAAAGAATATCACTACCGTGTAAACAAATAGTTTGAGAGTAAGCATTACATAATCTCCAAGATTTTTTTTAGTAAAAAAGAGAATAGATTCTCCGTTTTTATACCGCATACCCTACTATTTTGATTTTTTATTTTGACACCAAGAAATAAAGTGGGGTGATCCAGATTTTTCGCGGTTGTACAAGAATTTCAATATTTGAATTGAGGGTGTAAGACTTATCTGATCTTATCAATTCTTTTCTTTGAATTTTTTTTTTTTTCAATAAATCATGAATTTGTCTAGACATTATTAAATTAAAGATATCATCGAAAACTTACAGCAGCTTGCCAAACAAAGGCTAAGAGAAAAAAAAACAGAGGTATTACTGGCATAACATCTACGATTGGATTTAAAAAAGCGTAGGCCTCGGGCAATTTGGCGACGAAAAAACTACTTGAATAAAGAGCAGAATTAAGACAGATACAGATCAAACTAAATATATTAAGCATAACAAACATTTTGTTCTTGAGGATAATTGTATTTTATTTATTTTGATTGAGTTATTAATAAATTGAGTTTTTTATTATTTTATTATTATAAATATGTTATTATTCATAGAAAAGAAAAATGAATAAAAAGAAAATAAGATAGACCAAAAAACTTTCTTTGATTTGAACTCACCCAATCAAAAATCCTTCAATTCTCAAATCAAAAGAGAATAGAATAAACCATACTTTCATACAATATCTTAATTGAATTATATGTAATGATCAATAAATTCTGTTTAATTCTACGTCTACATGTATAAAAATTCTAGTAATCTATTTTATAGATAATAGATATTTAGACTTGAGTTGACGAACAACCAGTACCAATATTAGTGTTTATTAGTGTCGACTAGAAATGGGGCGTGGCCAAGTGGTAAGGCAACGGGTTTTGGTCCCGCTATTCGGAGGTTCGAATCCTTCCGTCCCAGAACATACCTGACCCACGATCATTTTATTAATCTATAATAAAAAATAAAATAGATATCTATATCATAATCTATATCATAATAAAATATATCAAAATAAAGATTGTCTTTTCGACCAGTCTTCCGTTTAAGAGTATAATATTGTTATAGAATGTGATTCTTATTTCTTTTTTTTTTTTTTTTTTTTATTATTAATCATATCTTTTTCACAAATTTAATCGAGTTCAAATAACACGCATATGAAACGAAATTTTTATTTGTTAAATATTACTGATTTTACAATATGAAATACGAAAAAATAACAACCTAAATCTTCAATCTTTCCTTACATCAGTCTTTTTTTTTATTAATCATTGATGGTTTAATCCAATATGGATTTATCTTTCTCTTAATGATGATAAAAAGCGAATGGTACTTACTGTAAAACCTTATGCAAATAATGATATAGGGTAGGAAACTATTCAATCAATTAAATCTTTTTAATGATTTCTTATGAGTTCTTAGTACTCTAAGAAGTGTGAAATTGTTGAATTTATCCTATCACGTTACTTGAAGATAGAGATTCAAAATAACTTGTTTATTCGTGTTTATTTATTCATGTTATGTTAGTTATAATAAAAAAAAATTATAAACAATGGGGTTAAATTGATTGAATTCTTGTTGAGACTTCGTCATACATTATCCATTCTTCATATAGAAGAAAAAAGTATATATTATTATGTACCGACCGAACCGATGATTATTCACGATTCCATAATTGAATCAATTACATACTGGTTCCAAACTGAAGGAATGTTATGGTAAAACTTCGTTTAAAACGATGTGGCAGAAAGCAACGTGCGACTTGAAGGACATGATCAGCTGTGGATTCTTACATCCACCACTTTTTTATATTATATAGGAACGAAAGTGCTCTTGGCTCGACATCATTTGTTCTGTTCCACTGGAACCCTCATTTTTGAGAGTGTTGCCATGTAAATAGTACACGATGGAGCTCGAGTAGAACGTATTGATTAATTTCTCAAGGGCAAGAATCTAAGGTTAGTATCGATCAATAAATTGGAACAACTTCGTAAGTATATTTTAGATATATAAATCTAAAGGATCCAATTCGATAAAATTTAAAAGTTAATTTTGTTTGGAATTGGTAAAACTCTTTTGATCAAATCAAAAGTAAAGTGTATTACGTAGGAATCAACCATTCATATGATTCTTTGATAGAAAGAAATCAAAAAAAATGGTATGTTGCTGCCGTTTTGAAACGATTTAAAGATCACCGAAGTAATGTCTAAACCCAATGATTCAAGGCAAAGATAAAGATCCTGGAACAAGGAAATACCGTTTTCAATTGTCTCAACAACCAGATCATATTTAAGAATCAAAATAGATTCTAAAGGAGACAGACAAAAAGGGTTAGAGACCACTCAATAAATTTAATACCTAAAAGGTTTCTTTTGAGTTATTTGAGAGTTATTCAACTTGAGTTATGAGGATACAAATAATTTTTTTTTTTGGGGGGGGGGACTAAGAAAAAGTATTTAAACTAAAATCAATAATATAATGAATTTGATGATTTTATGGATCTATTTGATATTATGATTCTATACATAGACATAATTTAGAATTTTCTCGAGCCGTACGAGGAGAAAACTTCTTATACGTTTCTAGGGGGGGGGGAGTATTGTTCATCTATCCCAATGAGCCATTTATCGAATCGTTGCAATTGATGTTCGATCCCGACGAGAGGGAAGAGATCTTCGTAAAGTGGGTTTTTATGACCCGATAAAGAATCAAATCTATTTAAATGTTCCTGCTATTCTATATTTCCTTGAAAAAGGTGCTCAACCTACAGGAACTGTTCATGATATTTCAAAAAGGGCGGGGGTTTTTACGGAACTTCGCCCTAATCAACAAATAAAATTCAATTAATGAAATAAAAAAAATGTGGATGATTTGTATATAGCCTTGTATAACCTTTTTGTTTCTTTGCTATTTCCTCTTTTGTTCTATTTATATCATACTAAATTTATTATTGTTACTATAAAAGAGTGTCTTTTATAACGACAAAAATCTATTTATATTTTATTGATATAAATTTTATTGATATATATAAAATAGATAGAAAAAGATTAAGTGAATAAATAAATGAAGTAATCGGGTCTATAAATATAAAATTTTGAGATTACTGTCAATGAGTTAAGGAACAAATAAAAAAACACAAAGGATTTCACTTGCTTATTTTAGTGAATAAACCTCATTTTTTTACTTAATTTTTTTTTCCACCAATATTGTATCAATGTTGTGTTGTATAGAAATATTATATATAGTGCCAATCCAACACAAGTCCTTAGTTTTTTTTTTTTTTCTTATTTTTTCTTATAACTTATAATTCTAATTGATTGAAATTGGAATTGTTAGTTAGATTTATAAATTGTTTTTTCTTTTGTATTCTTTTCTCAACATTCATATTGACAACAGTGTATCAAATAAATATAATCCGATCGTGGATAAAAGGATCCATTTATATCTCCGTCCCATAGCTTTTATTTCATTCAAATAATGGGTTCTTGTATTTTCTGTGATACAAGAAGTCTTTTTTTGATTAAGATTAAACTCAATAAAATCTATATATACTATAGAATTAATGGATGTATTTTTTAATATTTTACTTTATCCCTATTTTTATCTGAGAATTTTTTCATCGGATCTGCTCATTTTTATTATGTTCAGAATCTAATCAATTAGAATTTAAAAAATTTGTGCTATTTTAATGTTTTGATTGGTTTGGATTGCGTTGTGCAATTCAATCTTTTTTTTTATTGAGATTCCGATTGTATCTACACATTCTAATTATTTTATTTGGGTTGCTAACTCAACGGTAGAGTACTCGGCTTTTAAGTGCGGCTAGCATCTTTTACACATTTGTATGAAGCAAAAGATTCGTCCATACCATCGGTAGAGTTTGTAAGACCACGACTGATCCTGAAAGGAATGAATGGAAAAAGCAGCATGTCGTATCAATGGATAATTCTAAGAATATTTCATTCTTACCGAATAGGTCCAAAACCTTATTAAAATTGTTTGAATTCTTGTCGTGTAATAAAAAAAATGAATTTGGTCGAGTGAATAAATGGGTAGAGCCCTACTACGGTTCCAATTATAGGGAAACAAAAAGTAATGAGCTTCTGTTCTTAATTTTTGAATGATTACCCGATCTAATTAGACGTTAAAAATATATTAGTGCTTAATACGGGAAAAACTTTTCCCATGAGTGGATTATAAATTTCTTATGAGTCCTAATTATTAGCTATTACCCATTATGGGGTATAGATAAATGTGTAGAAGAAGGCAGTATATTGATAAAGATTTTTCAAAATCAAAAGAGCGATTGGATTGAAAAAATAAAGGACTTCTAACCATCTTGTTACCCTAGAATGAACATAAATCAATTAGATGGAAAAAGAGAGGCTAGAGAGTCTGTTGATGAGTCTTACTTGTTCCGAGGTATTTTCTTACTATAATACCTTGTTTTGACTGTATCGTACTATGTATCATTTGATAACCCAATAAATCACCTATTTCTTTTCTTGTTCACATTAAAAATGGAAGAATTTCAAGGATATTTAGAACTAGATAGATATCAGCAACATGACTTCCTATACCCACTTATCTTTCGGGAGTATATTTATGCACTTGCTCATGATCATGGTTTAAATAGATCGATTTTGTTGGATAATGTAGGTTATGACACTAAATATAGTTTACTAATTATAAAACGTTTAATTAGTCGAATGTATCAACAGAATCATTTGATAATTTCCGCTAATGATTCTAACCAAAAAAAATTTTTTGGGTACAACAAAAATTTGTATTCTCAAATGATGTCGGAGGGATTTGCAGTCATTGTGGAAATTCCGTTTTCCCTACGATTAGTATCTTCCTTAGAGGCGACAGAAATCGTAAAATCTTATAATTTACGATCAATTCATTCAATATTTCCTTTTTTAGAGGACAAATTCCCACATTTAAATTATGTATCAGATGTACTAATACCCTACCCCATTCATCTGGAAATCTTGGTCCAAACCCTTCGCTATTGGGTGAAAGATCCCTCTTCTTTACATTTATTACGACTCTTTCTTCACGAGTATTATAATTGGAATAGTCTTATTACTCCAAAAAAAATTATTTTTTCAAAAAGTAATCCACGATTATTCTTGCTCCTATATAATTCTCATGTATGTGAATACGAATCCATTTTACTTTTTCTTCGTAATCAATCTTCTCATTTACGATTAACCTCTTCTGGTATCTTTTTTGAGCGAATACATTTCTATGAAAAAAAAAAATATCCTGTAGAAGAAGTCTTCGTTAATGATTTTCCGGCCGCCATCTTATGGTTCTTCAAGGATCCTTTTATGCATTATGTTAGATATCAAGGAAAATCTATTCTGTCTTCGAAGGATACCCCTCTTCTGATGAATAAGTGGAAATATTATCTTGTCAATTTATGGCAATGTCATTCTTATGTGTGGTCTCAACCAGGAAGGATTTATATAAACCAATTATCCAAGCATTCCCTTGATTTTTTGGGTTATTTTTCAAGTATGCGA